AAAAAAGAACTTTTAAAAGTAAATCCAATTGTATTATTTAGATTCAAAGAAATATCTGAATCGAATGAAACGAAAAAAGAAAAAGATTATCTAATTAGTAATCAAATAATTAACAAATCATTTAGTCAAATTGAATCTGGAAATTGGGCTAATTCTTCACTGATAGAAACCAAAATGAAGGATTTGACTGATAGAACAAGTACAATAAAAAATAAAATAGAAAGAATTACAAAAGAGAAAAAGAAAATAACTCCAGAAATAGACATTAGTCCTAATAAAACAAATAATATTAAAAAATTCGAATCGCCAAAAAAGATTTTCCAAATATTAAAAAGAAGAAATACTCGATTAATATGGAAATTCCATTATTTTATAAAATTATTCATTCAAAGATTATACATCGATCTATTTTTATCTATCATTAATATTCCCAGAATTAATACACAACTCTTTCTTGAATCAACAAACAAATTGATTAAGAAATACATTTCCAATAATGAAATAAATCAAGAAAAAATTAATAAAAAAAAAAAAATCCACTTTATCTTTATTTCGACTATAAAAAAGTCACATATTTTTTTTGATTTATCCTACTTGTCACAAGCATATGTATTTTACAAATTATCACAAACCCAAGTTATTAATTTGTCTAAATTTAGATCTGTTCTTCAATATAACAGAACGTCTTTTTTCCTTAAGACTAAAATAAAGGACTATTTTAGAACACTAGGAATATTTCATTCTGAATTAAAACATAATAAACTTCAGAGTTATAGAATCAATCAATGGAAAAACTGGTTAAGACGGCATTATCAATACGATTTATCTCAGATTAGATGGTCTAGATTAATGCCAAAAAAATGGCGAACTAGGGTTAATCAAAGTTGTATGGTTCAAAATAAAAATAGAAACTTAAACAAATGGAATTCATATGAAAAAGACCAATTAATTCATTACAAAAAAGAAAATGATTCTGAACTCTATTCATTATCAAACCAAAAAGATAATTTTAAAAAATGTTATAGATATGATCTTTTATCATATAAATCGATTAATTATGAAAATAAAAGTGACTCATTTATTTATAGATTATCCTTTCAAGTAAATAAGAACTTCGAAATTTCTTATAATTCCAACACGTCCAAACACAACTTTTTTGATATGCCCGGCAATCTTCATATCAATAATTATCTAAGAAAGGGCAATATTCTAGATATAGAAAGAAAGCTCGATAGAAAATATTTTGATTGGAAAATTATCCATTTTTCTGTTAGACAAAAAGGAGATATTGAGGCCTGGGTTAAGATCGATACCAACAGTAATCCAAATACTAAAATTGGTATTAATAATTATCAAATAATTGATAAAATTGATAAAAAAGGCCTTTTTTATCTTACAACTCATCAAAATCCAGAAAAAACTAAAAAAAATTCGAAAAAAGTCTTTTTTGATTGGATGGGAATGAATGAAAAAATATTTTATCGTCCCATATTGAATCTGGAATTTTGGTTCTTCCCAGAATTTGTACTACTTTATAATGTATATAAAATAAAACCGTGGATTATACCAAGCAAATTACTTCTTTTAAATTTGAATACAAATGAAAATGTTAGTCAAAATAAAAACCAAAAACAAAACTTTTTTCTACCATCAAATAAAAAAATAAAGAATCGAATTCAAGAAGCAAAAGAACCCGCAAGTCAAGGAAAAAGAGAGCGTGGATCAGATATAGAAAACAAAGGAAATCTGGTCCCTGTTTTCTCAAAACATCAAAACGATCTTGAAAAAGATTACGCGGAATCAGACACAAATAAAAAGACAAAACAATACAAAAGCAACACGGAAGCAGAACTAGATTTGTTCTTGAAACGTTATTTGCTTTTTCAATTGAGATGGAACGATGCTTTGAATCAAAGAATGATCGAAAATATCAAGGTATATTGTCTCCTGCTTCGACTGATAAATCCAACCAAAATTACTATATCGTCAATTCAAAGGAGAGAAATGAGTTTGGATATAATGCTGATTCAGGCGAATTTAACTCTTACAGAATTGATGAAGAAGGGGGTATTTATTATCGAACCTATTCGGTTGTCTGTAAAAAATAATGGACAATTTATTATGTATCAAACTATAGGTATTTCATTGGTTCATAAAAGTAAACACCAAACTAATCAAAGATACCGAGAACAAAGATATGTTGATAAAAAGAATTTTGATGAATTCATTCTGCAACCTCAAACTCAAAGAATAAATACAGACAAAAATGATTTTGATTTGCTTGTTCCTGAAAATATTTTATGGTCTAGACGTCGTAGAGAATTGAGAATTCGAAGTTTTTTTAATTCTTTGAATTGGAATGGCGTCGATAGAAATTCAGTATTTTGCAACGAAACCAATGTAAAAAACTGGAGTCAATTTTTGGATGAAAGGAAACCTCTTTATAAAGAGAAAAATGAATTAATTAAATTTAAGTTCTTTATTTGGCCTAATTATCGATTAGAAGATTTAGCTTGTATGAATCGTTATTGGTTTGATACCAATAATGGTAGCCGTTTCAGTATCTTAAGGATACATATGTATCCACGATTGAAAATTAATTGATAGTACTATATACCCTGTCTCGTATAGAGTATCTGAAAGCAAACAAATGCACACATGCCTTGTCTTACATCTCATTCGAATCTAATTCGAGTAGACGATACTAAATCAATAAGGTATCGATTGGATCTATAAATGAATCAACAGAATCTTCTTCATTTTAGGATTTTAGGTTTAAATTATTCGCTTTTGTGAATGAAAAAAACGTACCTACCACCTTTTTGGATTCCTATCTGAATAAAATTTAAAAATTGATTAATTTATTGGAATTGATAAAATTAGGGGTTCATAAAGAAATTAAGTCTATATAACACGTTCAAATTACTGGCATTATTATTACTGATCGCTAAAATTCGATAAAATCCATATCTGTAAAATAAAGAAAGGGGAAATTCGTTTATGGTAAAAAATTCTGTCATTTCAGTTATTTATCAAGAAGAAAAGAGAGGATCTGTTGAATTTCAAGTATTCAATTTCACCAATAAGATACGGAGACTTACTTCACATTTAGAATTGCACAAAAAAGACTATTTATCTCAGAGAGGTTTGAAGAAAATTTTGGGAAAACGTCAACGACTGCTAGCTTATTTGGCAAAAAAAAATAGAGTACGTTATAAAGAATTAATTAATCAGTTGGACATTCGAGAGACAAAAACTCGTTAATTTGATTAATTTGAAGAGTCATTTCATTTTCACTTATATGTTTCGATTAAATTTTGATGAACTTCTTTTCACTTTCAGTAATTCATGGAAGAATGAATCGGTAAAAAACTTATGACTGCACCAACTACAAGAAAAGACCTCATGATAGTCAATATGGGGCCTCAGCACCCATCAATGCACGGTGTTCTTCGACTCATCGTTACTCTAGATGGTGAAGATGTTGTCGACTGCGAACCAATATTGGGTTATTTACATAGAGGGATGGAGAAAATTGCAGAAAACCGAACAATTATACAATATTTGCCTTATGTAACACGTTGGGATTATTTAGCTACTATGTTCACAGAAGCAATAACCATAAATGGACCCGAACAATTAGGCAATATTCAAGTACCTAAAAGGGCTAGCTATATCAGAGTCATTATGTTGGAGTTGAGTCGGATAGCTTCTCATTTGTTATGGCTCGGTCCTTTTATGGCGGATATTGGTGCGCAGACCCCTTTCTTCTATATTTTTCGAGAAAGAGAATTGATATATGACCTATTCGAAGCTGCCACCGGTATGCGAATGATGCATAATTATTTTCGTATTGGAGGAGTGGCTGCCGATCTACCCTATGGCTGGATAGATAAATGTTTGGATTTTTGCGATTATTTTTTAACAGGGCTTGCTGAGTATCAAAAACTTATTACCCGGAATCCTATTTTTTTAGAACGAGTTGAAGGCATAGGCATTATTGGGGAAGACGAGGCATTAAATTGGGGTTTATCGGGACCAATGCTACGAGCTTCCGGAATAGAATGGGATCTTCGTAAAATTGATCATTATGAGTCTTACGACGAATTTGATTGGCAGGTTCAATGGCAACGAGAAGGGGATTCATTAGCTCGTTATTTAGTACGAATCGGTGAAATGACAGAATCCATAAAGATTATTCAACAGGCTCTGGAAGGAATTCCAGGAGGGCCTTACGAAAATTTAGAAATCCGACGTTTTGGCAGATTAAAAGATCCTGAATGGAATGATTTCGAATATCGGTTTATTAGTAAAAAACCTTCTCCAACTTTTGAATTGTCGAAACAAGAACTTTATGTGAGAGTTGAAGCCCCAAAAGGAGAATTGGGAATTTTTCTCATAGGAGATCAGAGCGTTTTTCCTTGGAGATGGAAAATTCGCCCACCAGGTTTTATCAATTTGCAAATTCTTCCTCAGTTAGTTAAAAGAATGAAATTGGCTGATATTATGACAATACTAGGTAGCATAGATATCATTATGGGAGAAGTTGATCGTTGAAATGATAATTGATACAACAGAAATAGAGACTATCAATTCTTTTTCCAAATTGGAATCCTTAAAAGAAGTCTATGGGATCATATGGATGCTTGTCCCTATTTTGACTCTTGTATTAGGAATCACAATAGGTGTACTAGTAATTGTTTGGTTAGAAAGAGAAATATCTGCAGGAATACAACAACGTATCGGACCTGAATATGCCGGCCCTTTAGGAATTCTTCAAGCTCTAGCAGATGGGACAAAACTACTTTTGAAAGAGAACCTTATTCCATCTACAGGAGATAATCGTTTATTCAGTATCGGACCATCCATAGCAGTAATATCTATCTTTCTAAGTTATTCAGTAATTCCTTTTGGTGATCACCTTGTTCTAGCCGATCTTAGTATTGGTGTTTTTTTATGGATTGCCGTTTCAAGTATTGCTCCCGTTGGACTTCTTATGTCGGGATATGGATCAAATAATAAATATTCCTTTTTAGGTGGTCTACGGGCAGCTGCCCAATCAATTAGTTATGAAATACCATTAGCTCTATGTGTGTTATCAATATCTCTACGTGTGATTCGGTGAGACCTAAAATTTCTCCCAATTCTTTTCTTTCTAGAAACAAGGATAAAAAGATTTGATTGACTATATATATTTTAATTTTTCTTCAGCATTTGAGTTGATGAACTAAACCAGATAGTTATATGAGTGAAAGAAAACGGCTTCTAAATTTGCAGTAAAAAGGTTGAGTCTCATTTCCTATGTACAAGAATCAAATGGTGAAAAAAGTAAACATAAGCAATAGAGATTGTTTACCCCAAGATTGGTGAATTGTCATGATAGCTTGAAGCGGGTTCAAAAGATCAACTGTATGGAGTTTTTACTGTCTATTACCATAGATGGATTTACACAACGGGAGGTTGAAAGCAAAAATGAGTGGATGGTTAGGAAGACCAAGATACACAAAGGATTAGTAATTGAGATTATGTAAGTTATCCAAGAGGATATTTCTGTACATAAAAGGAATTCGAATTGGGGCTTTACGTTCGTAGAAATGATCAAGAAGTACTCCCCATGATTCTGATCCAGAGTACGTTCCTATCCACTGAGTAAGTAAATAACTATCAAGAACGAAGTAATCTTTTACTTTGGTTAAAGGCCCTTTTTCTGAGAAAGGAGAATAGGAATGAAATAAAATAAATCGAAATAGAAAGAAAAGAATCTAATTGCAAAAGCAAAAAGGAGGGATGTCTTTTTTTTTTCTTCCTTTTTTCTTTTTTTTGTTTTTATTGTTTCTTTCCTATAATTAAATTTTTATTTCGATTTAGAGAGATAAAATTTTTGTCATGATTCCTGAACTAATGGACTCTCTAATTTTTTTCGTAATTGAAAATTCGAGGTTGAAATGTATATGTGATATTGCTATAAAGCGCATTTTTTTTATTTTATTTAATGATAAGGTTATTAATCAACAAAGAAAAATTTTAATTCTTACTTAAAAGATGAGATCAATTCAGAAGCATTTATTTATTAGTTTTAAATATAGCAGACAGAATTCCATTGGTCTAATTTGGGACCTTAGGATAGATTTTTACTCTATCTGACAAACATATCAAGATAAAGAATAGGAAAGGGCCCTTAGATTTATTTGTGACCTCTGAGGAGCCGTATGAGGTGAAAATCTCACGTACGGTTCTGTAATAGCGATGGGCACAGTGATGTTATCATCGACTATGATTATCTAACAGTTCAAGTACAGTTGATATAGTGGAAGCGCAGTCAAAATATGGTTTTTGGGGGTGGAATTTGTGGCGTCAACCCATCGGGTTTATCGTTTTTATAATTTCTTCTCTGGCCGAGTGTGAAAGATTACCTTTTGATTTACCAGAAGCAGAAGAAGAATTAGTAGCAGGGTATCAAACCGAATATTCAGGTATCAAATTTGGTTTATTTTACATTGCTTCATATCTGAATCTACTAGTTTCTTCATTATTTGTAACAGTTCTTTACTTGGGGGGTTGGAATCTTTCTATTCCGTACATATTTGTTCCTGAGCTATTTGGCATAAATAAAAGGGGTAAAGTCTTTGGAACACTAATTGGTATCTTTATCACATTAGCCAAAACTTATTTGTTTTTGTTCATTCCTATTGCAACAAGATGGACTTTACCGAGGCTGAGAATGGACCAACTATTAAATCTTGGGTGGAAATTTCTTTTACCTATTTCTCTAGGTAATCTATTATTGACAACCTCGTCCCAACTTCTTTCACTGTAAAAGACCGCAATATTCTAGATTCACGACTTGTCTCAAACAAGAGAAAGAAACAAGCATAAAATCTTTTTTATAGATATTCTAAATATGCTCCCTATGATAACTGAATTCATAAATTATGGTCAACAAACAATACGAGCCGCCAGATACATCGGCCAAGGTTTCATGATTACCCTGTCCCACGCAAATCGTTTACCTGTAACTATTCAATACCCCTACGAAAAATTGATCACATCGGAACGTTTCCGAGGCCGAATACACTTTGAATTTGATAAATGCATTGCTTGTGAAGTATGTGTGCGTGTATGTCCTATAGATTTACCCGTTGTTGATTGGAAGTTGGAAACTGATATTCGAAAGAAACGATTGCTTAATTACAGTATTGATTTTGGAATCTGTATATTTTGTGGTAATTGCGTTGAGTATTGCCCAACAAATTGTTTATCAATGACAGAAGAATATGAACTTTCTACTTATGATCGTCACGAATTGAATTATAATCAAATCGCTTTGGGTCGCTTACCAATGTCAGTAATTGATGATTACACAATTCGAACAATTTCTAATTTACCTCAAATAAACAACGAATAAACCCTTAATTCGATATTCGATTCGAAAAACAAATTACGAATTACGAAGGCTTAGTTCGGATCTAAAAGAATGATATTTTTGCTTGGTCAATTCAA